CAGATTTCGATCTATGAAGTTTCTTTATTTGCTACAGCTGATAAATAATCGTTTTGTACGATGCTTATGTAGAAAGCCCTTTTTTATGTTTCTAGTATTTCATTGACTAGCTGTTCGTTCTTTTTTTCTATAGTGGAGATAGTCGCACGTAATGACAGATCACAGCCATATTATTAAAAGCTTGTGGTAAAAAGGGGTTTCGTTCTAATGCCCGAAAATAATATTCTAAAGCTTTGGTATGTTCCCCATTACTTGTGTGGATAAGGCCTATATTATAGAGTATATAACTTCGATCATAGGGGTCAATTTCTAGTCGCATAGCTTCATAATAATTCTGTAATGCTTCCGCATAATTGCCTTCAGATTGAGCCGACATCCGTTACGGTCGTCATTCGCTTTAACGAATTCTCCGTTTCAGAACCGTATGTGAGATTTTCATCTCATACGGCTCCTCCTTTAGGTGCATAATGAAAATAATAGATGGAAAAATTTGATGTCATTATGAACTAAGCGGGGCTAATGTTTTTACAAGAAATCCCTAGCCAACCTTCTTGCAAAAGATCTTTTCTTACTACCAAGTGGGTTCATACTAGATAAAAATAAAAAAGGAAACTCTAAAAATTGCTTTGTTCTCAACGCCCCTCAATTTCCAGGAATTAGTCACTTCAACAGTCTTCAATGGTTATACGGGTATCCAAAGTACGAACGAGATGGATGTTTATGGTTCCAACCATTTGAATTAGTCCCAATCCCAAAGAAGAAGAAAGAAAAGGAATCATTTTGAAGAAAGTTTTCGTGTTGTTGATTTCTCAGCGTAGTGCTTCTTCCCCTATGCCTCCTATTCGTATATTGTATTAGTGTAGTAGGATTGATCTGTAATACGGGAACCATAGGTAAAAACCTTTTGCTCAATACTAGAATTTACAATTGAAGCATCTAAGGCTGCATTAATCGTGGATACATGACAGAAGGGATTGCTTTTTTTATATTATAAACTTCACCTTCAAAAGCGTAGATTTTTTTCAATACTCGTTTTTCTTTCTATTCCAAATCGGCGAGAAAAAAAATAATTATAATCAAATCCAAATCGCACCATCTCTGTAATAAGTAAATGCCTCTTTTTCTCCGGAAGTTGTCGGAATGACTCGTAATAAGATATCGGCTACAATTGTAAAGGTTTTATCAATAAAATTTCCATTTATACGCGATCTTGGCATAGGTAGTAATCCATTCTATAACTCTTTTTATTTCCTTTACCTTTTCTTTTGTGAGAAATTTTTCTCACAAACAAAGGAATTTTATAGTACGAACTAACATAAAAGCGAACTCGTTAAAATAAAAAAACCTTCAATCTACTTCCAATTTTTCCGGTCAAAAATTAACCATAATCTAAAAAACGACGAATAACTCGCTATTCACCCAGGTACTCATTCATAATCCTGATGTCGGAGAGATGGCCGAGTGGTTGAAGGCGTAACATTGGAACTGTTATGTAGACTTTTGTTTACCGAGGGTTCGAATCCCTCTCTTTCCGTACTTTCAACAAATTCACCAATTTTACGTGATTGACCACAATGTATCAAATCAAATAAAAACGAATAGATATCAAATTTAAATCGACATTTAAAATGCTGGGAAGAGCAAGCAAGGGAGCCAAACCTCCCTACCAATCTATGATACATGAATAGGAAAAAGATTCCGCGACAAAACCCCTTACCTTGTGCCTTTTTAATAAAAAAAGAGGGAAAAGGGGAGTTGGCCGAACTCTTGTTTTTAGTTTTTTTTTTTTAGGTTTCTTTTTTTAGGTTTATTAAGTCTGTCGAGAGTAATATTCTACGACAAGCAATTCATTTATTTTCAAACCGACGCATTTCCTATCTATTATTTGATTGACTAACCCTTCATATTGGAATGTGTGAAGAGTCAGATGGTTTGGTAATTCCTCGGGGGCAGATGAATCAAGAAGATTTTGAACCAAAGTTCTAGAGTTTTGTTCATCCTTCACTGTAATAATATCTCGGGGTTTGCAGCGATAACTTGGTATATCAACTATACGACCATTAACTAAAATATGTCCATGGTTAACTAATTGGCGCGCTTGAGGAATAGTCAAAGCCATACCCAATCGAAAAAGGGTGTTATCCAAACGCATTTCAAGTAATTGTAATAAAACTTGACCTGTTGACCCCTTGGCTTTTCCGGCGATACGAACATATTTAAGTAATTGGCGTTCTGTAAGACCATAATGAAACCGCAATTTTTGTTTTTCTTCTAAACGAATACGATATTGAGATTTTTTTCCGGAGCGTGATTGGTTTCGCAGATCGCTTCCTGCCCTAGGTCTTTTACTAGTTAGTCCCGGTAAAGCCCCCAGACGGCGTATTTTTTTAAAACGAGGCCCTCGGTAACGTGACATAAAGACTCCTTTTTTTATTGAAATTGTACAAAACTAAACAAAATTTAAACTGAACTAAATGATAATGATAAATGACGTGAAATCCACTCCAATAAACTATTGGAATACAAAGACTCAGAAGATATATTCTCTGAATATACAGATTTTTTTTATTGTATATACAATATATATCAATCAAAGAAATCACAAAGACTTTCCTTTATTTTCTTGATTTATTTTGCAAAGATCTAACCCCCTTACCGAATATATATTCCTAAATATGGAAGTTTATATGACGTAATATAAATGGCGTGGTAACTCTTGGAAAAGGGGCAAAAGAAGTCTTTTCAATCTTCTTTGATTTTGAAAGTACATTTCAAATCATATAAAAAAAAATGCAAAAGCCGGCTATCGGAATCGAACCGATGACCATCGCATTACAAATGCGATGCTCTAACCTCTGAGCTAAGCGGGCTCAAATAAAATAGCGCATGCATACAAATTCACTAAACTACTAGATCGTATCAATTAACTATTCTATTCATATTTTTCCTTATCTATTTAGAATTATATTCTATATATTCTAGAACAGAATATAGCTGAAATAACTCAAACATAACCTTATTTAATTAAATTAATAGAATATAGCAATATATTGACTTTCTAATTTTGATTTCATTAGTTTCTAAATAAGAAAATCTTAATTAGATCAGAAATCTTTTTTTTTTTTAGTGAACTTATATCTTATCTTATTTGAAATTCTTGTTTTTTTTGTTCTTACCTCATGCTATTATTATTATTTTTTACTTTTTATTTTCTTTCTAATATTTTTTATTTCTAATATTATAGAATTTGTTAGAATTATTCGAATTTCAAATCTACGAAGTAGACTTATAATCTTTTTCCATTGCACATTGTAGAATTATAAGTTTCCATAATAATCATAAATTTCTTTTCATGTAAGTAAAAAAAAAAAAAAGAATCGACCGTTCGACTATTTCTTAAAATTGAAGATAAAGATGAGAAAAGGAATAATATATATATATATTATGTAATATATAACCATATTGAATTACAAATACAAAAATGATAGAATCTTTCTAGAATCTTTGTTGATTAGACTAAATAAATATGGATGGGGCTAAAAAAACTGAAAGAAGATATCAAAAAAATCAAAAAAGTATCTATATGTAATGAATTTAAAAGTTTCGGCATAAGAAAAAGTGGAAAGACATCATAATGAGATCCTAATCTCAAAGCAAAAAAGGGGATATGGCGGAATTGGTAGACGCTACGGACTTAATTGGATTGAGCCTTGGTATGGAAACCTACTAAGTGATAACTTTCAAATTCAGAGAAACCCGGGAATTAACAATGGGCAATCCTGAGCCAAATCCTGGTTTACGCGAACAAACCAAAGTGTAGAAAGCGAGAAAGAAGGGATAGGTGCAGAGACTCAATGGAAGCTGTTCTAACAAATGGAGTTCACTACCTTGTATTGATCAAATGATTCACTTCATAGTCTGATAGATCCTTGGTGGAACTGATTAATCGGACGAGAATAAAGATAGAGTCCCATTCTACATGTCAATACTGACAACAATGAAATTTATAGTAAGATGAAAATCCGTTGACTTTTAAAATCGTGAGGGTTCAAGTCCCTCTATCCCCAACTCTACTCCCCCAAACAGTCTGTTTGACACCTTACCTTTTTTAGTTATTCAAGAATTCATTATCTTTATCTTTTTTCATTCATCCTACGCCTTTACAAACTATAATTAATTTCTTTTTTTTTATTATATAAAAAAGTCTTGTGGGATATATCATACACGTACAAATGAGAAATCAAATGAGAAATAAATATAGATTTGAATTAGTTAGAATCTATATCATTTTTTTATTTGCAAATTTAGAAAGTCTTCCTTTCGAAGATCCAAGAAATTCCCGGTCCAAAACTTTTCTCATTTACTACTTTTGCGTTGCTTTTAATTGACATAGACCTAAGTCATCTCATAAAATAAGAATGATACTTCGGTAATGGCCGGGATAGCTCAGTTGGTAGAGCAGAGGACTGAAAATCCTCGTGTCACCAGTTCAAATCTGGTTCTTGGCATTGGTAAAGCAGAGGGCTGTAAATCCTCGTGCGTACCAGTTCAAATCTGAGATAGCTCAGTTGGTAGAGCAGAGGACTGTAAATCCTCGTGTCACCAGTTCAAATCTGGTTCTTAGCATTGGTAAAGCAGAGGACTGTAAATCCTCGTGCGTACCAGATTCTTGGCATAGGATTTATTAATTTTGATAAGTTTTTATTCTTCAAATTAAATGTATCTTTAGTAAAAAAAGTAAAAAAATGCAATCATCCTTTATACCCCTCTCTGTTTTTGTTCAGGTTGGGGGTCCACCCGTTCAAAAAGAATGTATAATACTTTATACATAATACATATTAGAAAGGAAAGTTCTGTTTGAAAGAATCAAAGCAAGTAAAAAAAAGGTAGAGATCTTCTATATCTATAGTATCTATAGTTGAAGGGCAGAAAGACCCCAAGATTCATTAGATACAATAGAAATAGAATTGGACCCCTTCATTTATTGCTTTCCGATCTTA